CTATACCCGATAAGTACCAATACGCAATGGGGGGTTGGTCCTATTTTCTATGAGCGAACGCATAGATACTTGTTCATCATTCGAACAACCTATTTGTAAGAATTTTCCTTTATTCATTCTGTCTTCCTCTATGAACTTTCCAATCTATGGATAAAATACGATAAACGGCAATATTATGAAGACAATAAACCCATTTTTACGTTTCCACATCAAAGTGAAGTATAGTACTTAAATTAACTCCTTTTTCTTTCATTTAATGCCTATTGGTGTTCCAAAAGTCCCTTTTCGGAGTCCTGGAGAGGAAGATGCGATTTGGGTTGACGTATAGTGCGACTTGTCAGACGTATTGGGTCATATGGGATTTCCCCGTTCTCTCCCCCGATCGAGATATCCTCTATTTCGCCCAATAAAGATTGATTGAACCATCAATAATTTGGAGCGTGAAGTACAAGTAGATCCATTTTTGGGGGGGGATCAATATTAATATTATCCATTAGAATAATTTATGGTTGGCTTGGTTGGACCAATAAAATGAAGTTTCCAGGCTCCGTTCAGAAAATACCCAATTGGTCATATATGTATGATTATCACTTGTATCATAAATGATTCCTATTTTATTTATAGATCTCAAACTGCCAATCAATCGAGTAATATGATGAATACATCGAATATTTTATTTGGCGGAAGACATGAAATGAAGATGAAATGAATTGAAAAAAAAAAAAGGAAGTCGTAGCAAAAAGAAGTGGTATTGGGATCATTTGTCCTATATGTGCAAATCAAAATCGGGCAAATCTTTACCCGGAGTAGAGCATAAACCTAAAAGAATTGAAGAGGCCCATGCAGGAACAAGAAAATTACATCGTGATTTGGATTGGATCTCGATGAAACAATACATCAATGAGAGGTTAGTTCGATAAGTTTAGTGAATTCTGTTTTATAGGGAGGCAAGCCCAAATTTATCTTTCTTGAAAAATGGAAGAAAAAGTCCCTTCATTAGGAATTAAAAAAAACCTGCTATGAAAAAAGAAAGAGGGCTGGAATCGACACATTGATTCTTTTTTCGCAATTTTTTTTTGAACCGTATGCACCCAAAGGTGCGTGTACGGTTCCTAAGGGATACAATTTTGTCCTAATCAACCGACTTCATCGCGAAAGATTACTTTTTTTAGGCCAAGAGGTTGATAGCGAGATCTCGAATCAACTTATTGGTCTCATGGTATATCTCAGTATAGAGGATGATACCAGAGATCTGTATTTGTTTATAAACTCTCCCGGCGGATGGGTAATACCCGGAATAGCTATTTATGATACTATGCAATTTGTGCCACCAGATGTACATACAATATGCATGGGATTAGCAGCTTCAATGGGATCTTTTATCCTGGTCGGAGGAGAAATTACCAAACGTCTAGCATTCCCTCACGCTTGGCGCCAATGAGTTTTTTATTTGAGAGAAAAAGAAGACTATGCCTTCGCCATATGGAATATTAATAAAATAAAATAATAAGTAATAATAGCATGGCACTTCGAGTTCGATATAAGCAAACCTTTCTTGTTTTTTCATAACATGAGATTATGTATCGAAAGAGTAGTATGAGACAAAAGTTATTTCCGATTTGATCTTATCTATCGGGGGTCCATTTCAGCGTCACAAACTTTTTTCTTTTTTGTTTTCACACCAGAAGTATCTTTCCAATTTATGAAAGAGTACGAAAAAAAAAAACAGGATCCTTTTTTCCTTAATCGATCGGATCAAAAAGAAACTTTGGGATTGCTGAATCACAGACGATATAAATATATAAAGCAACGGAACCATCATAGTATTTTTTGAATTCCTCCGAAAGGAAGGATGGTAAATGGAATGGATCATCTAACGATCCGGGTTTGATAGATCCTATTTATCTCTTTCTTCGATGGAAGGGAAAAGTAAATTCCATTGTAGAGCCGTATGCAATGTGCAAAGGATGCCTGTACGGTTGTTCAATTCTATCTTTTTTTTTTCTTCTTGTTATTTTATTCTTTATCTCTTCTCTTCCCTTCACTCCATCATGTGAGATAGAGAAACAACTCATTATGTTATATCATCAGGGTAATGATCCACCAACCTGCTAGTTCTTTTTATGAGGCACAAACAGGAGAATTTATCCTGGAAGCGGAAGAGCTACTTAAACTTCGCGAAACCCTCACAAGGGTTTATGTACAAAGAACGGGCAACCCCTTATGGGTTGTATCCGAAGACATGGAAAGGGATGTTTTTATGTCAGCAACAGAAGCCCAAGCTCATGGAATTGTTGATCTTGTAGCGGTCGAAAATAGCGGGGATTTCACGTAAATCCGCGATTCCATTCCGAACCATAACATGGTTCGAATAAACCTTGATTTCATATTTTATCTTCTAAAATATTATATGAAATGGAAGTAATTCATAATTATCCGGTTAGGATCGATCTAAACCAGCCCATTCTGTATACGATTTAGCATGCCAACTATTAAACAACTTATTAGAAACACAAGACAGCCAGTCAGAAATGTCACGAAATCCCCTGCTCTTCGGGGATGTCCTCAGCGCCGAGGAACATGTACTAGGGTGTATGTGCGACTCGTTCAAATCATGAGCTGGAACAAAAGAAAAGAAAGGAGACAATTTTTCCAGTATCAATGACCAGTACCACTGAATAGGATAGAACGGAAGCACTATCTAAAAGGCAAAAGGTCTATCATATACCTCTATTGTGTATGAAATTTATGGTTTCCATTGGTGCAAATCCAATCACCTCAATTTGAGATGAGAAGCAATTCCCCGTTGGTAGCAAATGGTTATCCATTAAGCGGGGGAAATGGTATTTAAGAAGCAGAAAGATTATGCCCCCACTCTTGCAAGAACGGACTAACAGGGTCAGTTACCTAGCCAACCTTTATAATTAAATGCCGTTACTGTATGGGTAGATCTCATTGTGAAAAGATCTATTACTGGATAATTCATGGGTAGAGCCAAAGATTGGGAACTGTACAAGTTACCAATAACATTCATTAAATGAGGGAGGGGGCTCCGGCGTATAGAGAGGACCTCACCGTTTAAGAAGTAACCATAGAAACGATGGAACCCACTATTTTTTTATCCATTTATATTCACTACTTATCTTTTTTATTTTTCTTATTTTTCTTTATAGTATTTTTTTGATACCTAGTATCAAAAAAATTTCTTATTTCGAGGGGAAACGTCTGGAAAAAAGAAAAAAATCGTGGTTGGGAAGGTCATAGTAGCAAAAGCCATTGGAATTTTTATTTTATACATCGGAAGAATCAGTTTTGTTATTAATAGACCAGAAGAGGAGAAAAGAATGACTGAAAGAAAAGAAATCAATTAGTTATTCATCAAAGTTTAATTTGATTCAATGACCAGAATTAGACGGGGATATATAGCTCGGAGACGTAGAACAAAAATTCGTTTATTTGCATCAACCTTTCGAGGGGCTCATTCAAGACTTACTCGAACCACTACTCAACAGAAAATGAGAGCTTTGGTTTCGGCTCATCGGGATAGGGGCAGGCAAAAGAGAAATTTTCGTCGTTTGTGGATCACTCGGATAAATGCAGTAATTCGTGAAAATAAGGTATCCTGTAGTTATAGTCGATTAATACACGATCTGTACAAGAGGCAGTTGCTTCTTAATCGTAAAATACTTGCACAAATAGCTATATCAAATAGGAATTGTCTTTACATGATTTCCAATGAGATCATCAAATAAGGAGATTGGAAAGAATCCAACGGAATGATTTAAACGGAGTTCCCCGGAGAATGAACTCCGGGAAGTTAGAGTAGAAATGAATATGAAAAATTAATAAAAATTAAGTAGTCAAAATTAAGTAGTAAAATGAATAAAGAATAAATACGTTTCAATAAAAAAAAATATTTCTTCTTCTTCTCCAATTCTTTTTTTTTTCTTACGACGCGACAATCAAACCTGGATTCTCAGATTTTTCGAACAAAACAAAACATCAATCTGAGTTTGAGTTCGGATTGGAATTTTGATTCAATTGAGGAGTAGGCCTATTTATTTCTGGTTCTAGGACCAGGAGTTCTAGGGGTCGACTCGGCTCTCTCAAATTGTTTCTCATTATTAAGAAAAGGTAACGAAGATAAAATACGAGCTTGTTTTATAGCAATAGTAATTAATCGTTGTTGTTTCAAGGTCAATCTATTCACTCGTCTAGATAATATTTTTCCCTGTTCACTAATAAATCGACTAATTAAACTCATGTTTCTATAATCAATTCGATCCCCCGATCCAATTGGGGGCAAACGCCTACGAAAAGATCGCTTGGATTTCAGAAAGAGTCGCTTGGGTTTATCCATGGTTTATTCCTTATCTCTAAAATCCTATTTCTTTCTGAATTCTAATTCATTTATTTTTATTTTGGATCCGACCGAAATAGGATTTGTTTATTTATAGTGTATATTTTTACGTTTTTTATATTTTATAATTATAATTTTTTTATTTTGATTATATAATATATATAATATATAATTATTTTCTATTCATTATGTTATTGTTATGTAATATATTTATATGAAATTTATATCAATATGAAAATGTAATATGTAATTTTTTCCTGTTCCTTGGAAGGGTGGCACACACGCATTCCGTTCCACCTATTTCTTTATCTCCCCATGAATCGTATGCTTGAAACAATAGGGACAGAATTTTCTCAATTCCAATCGACTAGGCGTATTGTGTCGATTCTTTTGAGTAATATATCTGGAAACGCCCGGTGATTCCTTATTAACACCGTTTCGGACACAATTGATACATTCCAAAATAACTCTAACTCTGACATCTTTACCCTTGGCCATGAACCTCCTTTTCTTTGGATTGACTCAACTCTTTTATTTTATTTTCGATCCGAAGCGAAGAAGAAAAGAACAAAAAAAAATAGAAGTTACTAACCCGAAATGGAATTATGAAAAATTTCGTTGCAATCAATAGAGTAATAAA